ATAATAGTTAAAAATTTTTTTTTTATTCAAATACAATATTAATTTTACATTAACATTATGATATTTATATTTTTTATGTAAGCCTTTCGGCTCACGTTCCTTCCAATTTGATATCATATATTCCTTAATTTAATTTAATTGTTATTAATCTCTTTATTTATATGAACGGAAATTTGCAAAAGCTCTATTGGCCTCTGCCATTCTATGAGTCTCTTCCTTTTTACGTACAGCATTGCCATTATCTCTGGCAGCATCCATTGATTCAGAACTTGGTTTAAAAGCCATACTTCGACCTGGACGTTTTCGAGATGCCCCCGATAACCAACGAATAGCAAGTACTTTTCCCCGTGTAGATCCTATTTCAGTGGGAACTTGATAAGTGGACCCACCCACACGTCTCGCCTTTACTGCTACATTGGGAGTTACTTTGCGTATTGCTTGACGCAAAACGGATAGTGGATTGTTTTTCGTCCTTCGCTCAATATTCACCATGGCATTATAAAGAATTCCATAAGCCAATGATTTTCTCCCGTGCTTAAGAATATGGTTAACTAACATGTTGACTAATCTATTATGATAAACCGGATCAGCTTTCGCATCTCTTTCTCTCGCATTACTTCGACGTGACATGAGTACGAGAAATAATTTATTATTAGTAATTTCTCTCATTAAAGTTAGGGATTAATGATTCATTTCGGCCTTCTCACTCCATATTGTAGGGTGGATCATTCATTCAAGTCGCGAAGGATCTCCCTCCAAACCGTACATACGATTTTCATCGAATACGGCTTTCCACTTCACTATATACAATAGATTTTAAATCATACATTACGTATATTAATAGAATATCTATTTGTACGGAATGATATTTACTCGCTTTCGATCGAGTATCCGTTTCCCCATTTTCCGTTACAGTTGGAAATCTTGTATTTCATGTATCTATACAATAAAATCTTCAGGTTTAAAAATAGTGTTGAAGAATCAGTGCTTGGAATTATTGCTATCTGACCTTAACTTGTTCTAATAAAGTAAAGTTTCTTTAACCCCCCGTTAACGCAGGGAAAGTTGGGGGAAACTCCCCAGGTAATGTGTCATAATAATTAAACCCTAGATCTAGATATATAATTTAAATCAATTTCATGGTTTTATTTATTGTAGCCTGCTCTGGTCCCCTTACGAAACTTCCGTTATTGGGTTAGCTACATAATCTACATGTTCCTAGCAATTAACATGGCATCGTCATGGAATGATGCAAGTCTTAGATAATAATACAACGCACTAGAACGCCCTTGTTGACGATCCTTTACTCCCACAGCATCTAGGGTTCCTCGAACAATATGATATCTTACACCGGGTAAATCTTTAACCCTTCCTCCTCTCACTAATACTACTGAATGTTCTTGCAAATTATGGCCGATACCTGGTATATAAGCGGTGATCTCAAATCCAGAGGTTGATCGTACTCTAGCGACTTTCCGTAAAGCGGAGTTTGGTTTCTTTGGGGTCGTAGTGGAAGAGTCGACGGATAAGTTACCTTTACCGTCACTCCATAAAACCGTACGTGAGATTTTCACCTCATACGGCTCCTCGTTCGATCTCCTGAAAGTTTTGATTTTCCATTAATTCTTCAAATATTTATTCATTACAGCACGATCTCTCTTTCAGATTTTGTTTGAATTCGATATTAAATTATTACCTTTTATTATTTTATAGAGTAATAGAATTACATATTAACTTATCATTCCACATTTAATATTTTGTTAGATTAGATGTAGCTCCAGATATTATTTCTCCCAATAGCGAATTCCATGAGATTGACGGGTTAGTGTGAGCTTATCCATGCGGTTATGCACTACCCAAATAGGAATCAATTTTCATAAAGGATTTGGTTCGGCTTTCGTGCTCCGGTTCGGTCGGCATGCGCTGCCCGGTTTCGATGACCCACGTTGAAGGGGGATATCTATATCGGATCGGATACGTTCTGATCAAGGCCCGCGAATAACGAACGGTAAAGGCAGCTCTCTCTCACGGCCCGGCCTTTCTTCTCTTCCGCGATGAATTGCTTGCAAAAGTCCTACATTTCTTTTCTCTCCCCCTCCGTGCCGTGGGCTGAGGAGGAAGTAAGGGCTCGGTGGGAAGAGGATCGTATCACGAGAGAGCAAGGGATTCAACCTGTCTCCGTTGAAAATATACAGCATGAATTTAATTTTGGCAATATAGTTAGTTGTACCCCGATGCCAATCCAAATAAAAAAGTCTTTCTACGGCTACGGAGGCGAGCAAATCTTTCCCAATCCCTATTATGACGAAGAAACAATTGATTTTCAAGCCTACTATTAATGCGATGTAAAAGGAAGAGAAAATTGGAGATCCGAAGCTAATTTCTGAAGATGAAGAGAAGTTATGCACCCTCCTTGGACCAACTATACTTGAAATA